AACACCTCCCCCTTGACAGTATCTATCCGTACTTTCATTTAAAAGTTAGAAGAAAGAAAGAATAAGGAATCGCTCAATTTCTTGAATCTATATTTTTGTAGATTAGATATCGGGTAAATACTTTCTATACTAATCTATACTAATAGAACTTTACTCTATTTATTTGATTTGAATTTTGACTCTTTTTATTTTAGTATCTCATCAAAATCCAAATTTTTTATAAGTTCATTCAATAAGTTCTATTTAACGTTAATGAAAATGAATTCCCCTCTTGTTTTTTTATTTGTCCACTACTTCTTATACTTAGAATGTTTCGTAATAAATCTAAAAGGTTCTGATAAATCTGGAAAAAAGACTAGGAATCTTTGAAAAAGAGGATCAAGAATCATTACCCTTTCGGCACAAGAAAGGGAATTTTCTATACCCCTTTCTTGTGCCGAAGACTAGGAAGACGAATAATCCCTTCTAGAATTATTTGTTTCCCGCATTTATCCGTTCTATTACCCGATTACCTCTGTCTAGTATCTAATGAAATTGGATTCTATTTAGAGTAGAAAACTATTGATACGTTTTATCACATTGAAATCTGGCAATAGTAACATAGTCGCCTCACCCCTATTTGGTTTGGATTCAAAACAAAGAAAGAAAGGGGAAAATCAAATAGTATTCTTCAAAACCTACATACTATTGCTAGCAATGCGGTACAAGGAATTCCGAGCATCTCGTAGAAATGAAAAAGAGGTTTTCATAATTTTTCTTTTTTTGATCATACATAATTACCAAAAAGAATTTGGTTCTTTTTACGAACTTGATGTCAATAAATCCGCAAGTCTAGAAATTCATTTCGGCCAATTGAACCTTCTCGAACTGTTTCTTTTTAAGAACCAAAAAGATTTGTGCCAAAATAACAGATGCCAAGAAGAACAAAAGGCCTTGGACACGTAATGGATCTTGAAGTACTATTTCCGCATCCCCCTGACCAAATCCGCCCACATTAGGATTACTCGTTAATGGTTGATCAAATTTCACGGATTCATCCTCTGAAACAAGAAGTTCTGGTCCCGGGGGGATAATATCAACCACTTGATGTCCATCCGGATCTGTTATGGTTATTTCATACCCCCCCTTCTTTTCTTTTCGTATGATTTTTCTTACTATACCTGCTGCTGTAGCATTATAAACTGTATTGTTACTCTTGCTCCCGTCGGGATAAATCTGACCCCTTCCCCTGTTCCCACCTACGTATATAGGATATTTTAAGAAGTGAACATCTTTCTTAGTAGCGGGGTCGGGGGAAAGAATAGGAAAGGTGATTTCACTATATTTCTGACCAGGGACAGGGCCTATCACAAGAATATTTTTTTTATTGGGACGATAGCTCTGAAAAGATAAATTGCCTATCTTTTCTTTCATCTCGGGAGAAATACGATCGGGGGGAGCTAATTCAAAACCTTCCGGTAAAATAAGAACAGCCCCTACATTCAAACCCCCCTTTTTACCATTAGCAAGAACTTGTTTCAGTTGCATATCATAAGGAATTCGAACAACTGCTTCAAATACAGTATCAGGAAGTACCGCTTGCGGTACCTCAATATCCACGGGCTTATTAGCTAAATGACAATTGGCACATACAATACGCCCGGTCGCTTCTCGTGGATTTTCATAACCCTGCTGTGCAAAAACGGGATATGCATTTGAGATGGCCGTCCGAGTTATGATATATATCATGAGCGATACGGAAATAGATCGAGTAATCTGTTCCTTTATCCAAGAAAAAGTATTTCTAGTTTCCATGGTCCAATCCTTGATCCCAAAATTTCTACAATAGGTGGGGTAAGTCCCTAGTACAGTTCCCTATCCACGATTCTGCTAGTTACTGGAATAATTTTACTGGAATAATATAGAATGAATCCCGCAGATGGGCAAAAAGAATAAATTTTCAACGCTTTGTTTATGTACAACTACAAAGTAACAAACCTTCTAATTGGATTAGATTAATATGAGTGGATCTTTTATCAGTCATTCATTGAATGATAAATAACTACAAGTGACGGAGATACACGATTTAAATAACGGAAAATCCAATATTTAAAAACTGTATCAAGAATGACTGGAAAGGTGGAAACAAGACCCGATATAATTTGATCATTCTGAACAAATCCAAAATCTTTGTAGACAGAGCCAATCATTAATTCCCAACCGTGGGGTGAATGGAATCCGATACATAAATCGGTTAATAAAAGAATAGAAAAAGCTTTGACTGTGTCGCCTAGATTATATAGGAATTCCTGGGCCCAAGAGTTAATAATAAGAAGTTCTTCATTACCCAAAATAGAATAACCGCTTAGAATAACAAAACAGATTATATTTATCGAGAAGTGCAAAATTGTATGGATACGATCCTCGTTGTGTATCTTGATTAATTGGATCGTTTCTTTTTGGATTCCTATACGAAGCTTGTGTAGACGTGTTTCCGAGTATTCTTTGATCATTTCCTCCAAAGCGAGGAGTTCCTCTAATTCTATGAATTTTTCTACAAAACCCCCTTCTTCAATATCATTCAAAAAAATTTCGGATTGCCCAGCATTCCACCAATTAGTAACCCAAGATTCCAGACTTTTTTTAAATGAGAGAGAAAGCCACCAAGGCAAAACTACTATAGATACAAGAGGAGTGAATGCTTTCTTTTTTGCCATTTTTTCATCTGTGAATTGTTAATCAACCCCCCTTATTCGTCCACTCTATGCGATCGAATGTTTCTTTCACGCACGAGTTCTATACAAGGTATGGAACCTATGAATCTATTTTATTTGTGATTTTGTGGTTAGTCTTTGAATCTCGAAAGACTAGAGAAATCGACTAATAATCAATCCATTTCGAATGAAGAAATACTAAAAAAATATTCTTTCCGGAAAGAATATTCCGGATATCTCAATTGGGCAAATTCGAAACAACTGTCTCCTTTCGATGAATGACCAAAAGAACCGCTTTAAGTAATGAATATTAGTCAAATTTTGAGACGAAAGAATCCCTTTTTTATCACAATATCCAATATTTCGAAAAAAGAAATTCACTGATTGCCCACAGCCAGGAATAGAATAATTGAGGGAAAAATATTCCGATGCTCAAAGTAGCAAAACAAGACAGAAATTGACTAGTTATCATTATTAAGAAATCTAATTGTTATTTTTGTGTTGGTCATTAAGGAACACAAAAGAAAGGAGAAAATCAAACGTCGATTGACAAAAAAAGAATTTCGTTTTGTGGTTGTTCCGCCTGCTTTGGCTCGAATGAACCTTCTGAGGAAACTTCACTTAGGTTATGTTATAGAAAAAATAGGATTCTTGCATTTTTCCCTCAAAGCACCCATTTCGGACCATTTTTCAAAATACTTCAATTGGTACACGCAAGAAATAGGCCAATTCAGCAGCTTTTTGTTCAATTTCTCGTGTAGTCAAATTCTCATCAGTACGAGTTAAGGGAATGGCCCCCTGGCCGCGAATGTCCATATAAAGGACACGACGGGCATAAATACCCTCTTTAACTTCTATTCTAATGGACTGAATATCTTTTATAAGGAATCGGAGGAATATGCGACGATTTTTTCCAGGAAATCCCCAACGAAAAATGCACACTATGCCTTCCTTTCTATCAAATCGATCATAACCGCTGCTTACATTCCAGGAAATTGTGCACCACAAATAGGAACTAATAAAGAGACCCGCGATTCCGTAGAAAGACATCACGATACCTTGTGGAAAAAAAATGATTTGCTGAGACGGAAAAAAAGATATCAAATTTCTACCAAGATAACTGGAAGTTCCAACCAATAAGAATCCTAATGAACCTAAAAAAAGGATAAAGGCCCAGCAGAAATTACTTATTTTTCGAGACTCCGTTATAAGTTCTATCCATATATGTTCTGATCGCCAACTCATACTTGATCCGATTGTATTTTATTGGAATTGAGAGAATACCACAAATTAATTTGACTTTACCTTTTTTGTTTCCGAAGTAACTCTCATCAACTAGCACTAGTTTGATGTGAACCTTTAGGAGTAATTCATCAAATTGCTTAGATCTAATTTTAACTAACTAAACTAAAATAATAACATACCCTTCATACGATCCCACTATACATATAAATCCGAGGACTTTTTATTTCAGCCATCCAGCGATCCTGGTCGATTTGAAAACAGCTAGAATTCATTTACCCATATATTATTTTATGTTTCTTTTCTGCAGGTATAAGAGTCCTTTCCTTTATGTTCGGCAGAAATCACATGTTATATCATATTACACTAAATAGATATCCGTGTTAGTTATGATACAAGTCTAAGTTTTGAAAAAAAAAAAATAGAACAAATGGTGTCCATCGGGTCTAAACAATCTTGTTTTTTTGAACATGAAGAGATAAAGAAGCCATTGCAATTGCCGGAAATACTAGGCCTACTAAAGGCACAAAAATAGAGGGAAGGTCGAAACTTGTCATAGAATGGGTACCTCGATTTATTGTTTGTACCTGTTATTATTATTTCTAAATAAAGATATCTTAATAATAATTATAATTAAAAATTTTCATTATTATGACTTTAATTATTAATTAAATTCTTAGTATAGATCTAAGTATCTATATATCTATGAGGATATAGAATAAGTGCAAGGAATGTAGAGCTAAATAAATGAACTTATTCATCTTTCTACATATGATAATCAACTTTTCTTTTTTTTTTATTTCTTTGTCGTTTATTCTTACTAAGGAAAGAGTTTCTTACAGATTATCGAAAGATTCTAACGAATGCGAACCGGGAGGTGTTTTTAGCTAAACGGGATTTTCGGGAAATAGAGAAAAATACAAAACTTTCTATTTTTTAGATGTGAATTATATACGTAATATGAGAAGAAGAAATTCGTTTTGTTTGCCTAATTTCACGAAAGCAAGAATTCGCTCTTTTTTTTGATAGAGACTTCTTGATTAGTAATCAGAAATATAGGTAAAAAGGGGTTATCCGCGGCTTTTTCTTTTTTCTACAATTAGATCTTATGTCACCAAAGAAAATTCCTATTTCCTTGAATTCCGAATAAATTAACTACTCGTTTGCTACAAATAATTGAACTTAGTGCTCTATTTGATTTTGATTGAATTTTTATTCAAAGGAAAGAAAGCATGGAGCTTAAATAACTCACTCAGAACGCTTTTTAAAAGATTACGTGGTACGATTAGGTCGAATAATCCCTTCTGGAATAAATATTCAGCCGCTTGCGAACCTTCGGGTACTGTTTTATTCAATGTTTGTTCAATTACTCTTTTACCCGCAAATGCAATGTAAGCATTGGGTTCGGCAATAATGATATCCCCCAACATACCAAAACTAGCCGTCACCCCACCAGTAGTGGGAGATGTAAGGATTGATACATAAAATAATTTTTTATTTGATTGATAATCATATAAAGCAGACGATATTTTAGCCATTTGCATCAAGCTCAAACTTCCTTCTTGCATGCGCGCCCCCCCCGAAGCACACACTATAATAAGAGGTAGAAATCTATTGGTAGCGTACTCAATCAAACGGGTGATTTTTTCCCCGACTGCGGATCCCATACTACCCCCCATAAACTGAAAATCCATAACCCCAACTGCTACGGGAATGCCGTTTAGTTGGCCTATGCCTGTTTGAACAGCCTCGGTTAATCCTGTCTTTCTTTGATAAGAATCAATACGATCTTTATAAGGTTCCTCCTCCGAATGAAATTCAATGGGATCTAGAGAAACCATGTCTTCGTCCATAGGATGCCAAGTACCCGGATCGATCGAAAGTTCTATTCTATCTGAACTACTCATTTTCAAATGATATCCACATTGCTCACAAATATTCATTTTTGATTTCAAAAATTTCTTATAATTTAACCCATAACAATTTTCGCATTGAACCCACAAATGCCTATATTTTTGAGTTACATCGATATCATTAGAACTTTCTCTTATAGTTAAATCACCACCTTGCGCAGGGGTTCCTATACCCGAACCCTCCCCTTCACCATTATTTCTACTTTCACCATAAATGGACCTATAAATGTAATGATCACTGTAATTATCACTATCACTTACCGGGGAAGTATCGATACAGATTTGAGACTGAAGATAACTGTCAATGCAACTATTAATATGACTATTCCAACTATATTGAGTATCGTACATGTAACGATTATAGTAGGTATCTTCACTCGTAGATCCAGTATGCAGATAACTAGAATTCCGATAACTATAAAAAGAATTTTTTAGTTCACTCAGAAAAGAATGATTGTTGTCAATCTCAAAAATTTGATTTTCAATATCAAAATATATGGAATAACTGTCTCCATTACTATCCTTAACCAAAAAAGTGTCATCGGGGATGAAATTCCGAATGTCTTTGACGCCGAATAAACAATCAACATTACTGTAACTAGAATCGTCACGACCCTCCCCACTCTGAATATTTTTAGTTGTATCTTTTCTATTCGAATCTTCAATTTCACTGGTATTTTCAATAGGACCAAGACTGTCCATTGATTTATTTAGCCCACACCTACGTTCTAACTCCTTCTTAAACAACATCGAATTAAACCACCATCTTTCCATAGAGTTTTCTTGCCCCCTATTTGCATGAAAATACAATAACAATAGATGAATAGTCATTCGATCCAAAATTCTTTATTTGAATATCTTATTTCCTATCAGCCTAAACATAGAAACCCAATCGCTAGGATTATTTATTAACTAATAAGAAAAAGGTAATAGGCGAATTTCTTTTTTAGAAATCCGAGGTCATACTTAACTATATATGAATATGATATGAGGGAACCCCTTTTCATTATAAATACAATGATAATGATAAAGAGCGCTTTTTCTTATGTCCTATCAAATTTGCATCAAAAAAAAAAGAAATATTTGTTCTCTCCTAGAAATCATTTTTTCGTAAAATTTCGTCTAAGAGTGTAATAATTTAAGGTTCAATATGGAAAGAAAAGGACAATATACAGGATAGGTAAAAAGAATTGTGATACTTGGCTTGATTCAGGGAAACCGCAGGATAGAAAAGAATATACCAATCCCAAGGATCCGTAGGATTAATTTGGATCCAAGACAGCAATAGAAAGATTTGAGTCTTAGATTTTGTATTTCAAATCTTCTATATCTAGATGAGTATGTATTTAAAAAAAAATAGAATCTTTGTATTCGGCTCAATCCTTTTAGGAAAAGATTGGGCCGAGTTTAATTGCAATTCAACTAAGACAACAAAAGGTAATTACAAAGTATCCACTGCTTTAAAATTAAATCTGATCTCCTTCCATACCTCACAAGCAGCAGCCAGTTCAGGACTCCATTTGCTAGCCTCGCGGATAATTTCATTACCCTCAAGAGCAAGATCGCGCCCTTCATTACGAGCTTGTACACATGCTTCTAGAGCTACTCGATTCGCTACGGCACCTGGCGCATTACCCCAAGGATGTCCTAAA